TTGTGGGCGTTCATATTATTAGTTACTTGAGCTATGGCTTTATAGAACTACTTATATTATTAGTTACTTGAGCTATGGCTTTATAGAACTACTTATATTATTAGTTACTTGAGCTATGGCTTTATAGAACTACTTATATTATTAGTTACTTGAGCTATGGCTTTATAGAACTACTTATATTATTAGTTACTTGAGCTATGGCTTTATAGAACTACTTATATTATTAGTTACTTGAGCTATGGCTTTATAGAACTACTTATATTATTAGTTACTTGAGCTATGGCTTTATAGAACTACTTATATTATTAGTTACTTGAGCTATGGCTTTATAGAACTACTTATATTATTAGTTACTTGAGTTATGGCTTTATAGAACTACTTATATTATTAGTTACTTGAGTTATGGCTTTATAGAACTACTTATATTATTAGTTACTTGAGTTATGGCTTTATAGAACTACTTATATTATTAGTTACTTGAGTTATGGCTTTATAGAACTACTTATATTATTAGTTACTTGAGTTATGGCTTTATAGAACTACTTATATTATTAGTTACTTGAGTTATGGCTTTATAGAACTACTTATATTATTAGTTACTTGAGTTATGGCTTTATAGAACTACTTATATTATTAGTTACTTGAGTTATGGCTTTATAGAACTACTTATATTATTAGTTACTTGAGTTATGGCTTTATAGAACTACTTATATTATTAGTTACTTGAGTTATGGCTTTATAGAACTACTTATATTATTAGTTACTTGAGTTATGGCTTTATAGAACTACTTATATTATTAGTTACTTGAGTTATGGCTTTATAGAACTACTTATATTATTAGTTACTTGAGTTATGGCTTTATAGAACTACTTATATTATTAGTTACTTGAGTTATGGCTTTATAGAACTACTTATATTATTAGTTACTTGAGTTATGGCTTTATAGAACTACTTATATTATTAGTTACTTGAGTTATGGCTTTATAGAACTACTTATATTATTAGTTACTTGAGTTATGGCTTTATAGAACTACTTATATTATTAGTTACTTGAGTTATGGCTTTATAGAACTACTTATATTATTAGTTACTTGAGTTATGGCTTTATAGAACTACTTATATTATTAGTTACTTGAGTTATGGCTTTATAGAACTACTTATATTATTAGTTACTTGAGTTATGGCTTTATAGAACTACTTATATTATTAGTTACTTGAGTTATGGCTTTATAGAACTACTTATATTATTAGTTACTTGAGTTATGGCTTTATAGAACTACTTATATTATTAGTTACTTGAGTTATGGCTTTATAGAACTACTTATATTATTAGTTACTTGATTTGTGAGTTTAGTGGTATAGTGTTGATGGGGTGGATATGATGTTTGGTAGGTTCGGTAGGGGAGTTTCCTTAATATTTTGTGTGTTTGGTGTGGTTTACATGTGTATAAATAATGAATTATTTGGAAAAATTAATGGAACTCCAGTGCCTCTGACGAATAAAATGTGAAAAAAGTGTAAATAAAATTTGTGGAGGGTGCGATTTGGGTGTTGGTTGAAAGATGGGTGGGGAAGTGGTAGGTTGGTGTTTAATAGATATTTGTTAGATAGTGGTGTAGTTAGGGGTTATAGGTGTGTTAGGTGGGGGGGTGTTTAAATGGGTTAGATTAGTTTATTTATGTGGATGGTGGATTTAATTGCGTGTTGACTTAGTTGTTGAGTACTTTTGGAGTTTTGGGGATTATTCTAGGGTTGGTGGGGTTGTGTTTTGGAGGGGTCCTTTTGAGTGTTAAGAGTGTTTGTGGGGCATTGAGAGGAAGGGGACTTAGGCGGTTGATGTTTGGGTGGTTGGGGTATTTGGGTTGTGTTAGAATTTATCAGGGCTAGGACTGTGGGATTAGGTAGGTTATGGTCTGAGGTGAGGAGTCTGGGCTAGTTGATGGGTAGTGTAATTAGTTTGTGTTCGTTTCTGTAGTTGAAGTTTACAACGGCGATTTTTCAGGTCGTAGGTTTTGGAGAGAAGCCAAGCAGAAATTATAATGGCCTATTTTGTTCTTCTTTTGGGTGCGGGATTTGTTTTGGGGGGTTTGGCAGTGGCATCTAATCCTTCGCCTTATTATGGGGTGGTTGGATTGGTGTTCGGGTCTGTTGTAGGGTGTGGGTGGTTGGTGAGTTTAGGAATGCCGTTTGTGGCTTTGGTGTTATTTATGGTGTATTTAGGTGGGATACTAGTGGTTTTTGTTTATTCGGTGTGTCTGGCGGCGGATCCCTTTCCGGAGACTTGGGGGGATTGGCGAGTTTTGGGGTATGGGGCAGGGATAGTTTTGGTGCTTGTTGTGGGAGTAGCTATCTGGGGAGTTGAGTGCTGAAAGGTTGGGGTAATTACTGTTGATAATGATGGTATTTTTATGGATCGGTTGGATTTTAGTGGTGTTGCTGTGTTTTACTCATGGGGGGCCGGAATGTTCTTGGCGGCCGGGTGGGGGCTGTTGTTGACGTTGTTTGTTGTGTTGGAGCTTGTGCGGGGGTTGTCTTGTGGGGCGATTCGGGCAGTTTAGAGGGGAGTCAGAGAATAGTTTAATGTAGAACACCAGCTTTGGGAGTTGGTAATAGAGGTTTAAGTCCTCTTTCTCTGAGGTTTGTTGGTAGGCATTGCTTGAGGTTTTGTGAGTTGTTTGGGTTGGGTTTGTGGAAGGAATGATGAATAATACGATAAGATAATAGATGATAAAAAGTTAATTTATTAATGGAACTCCAGTGCCGTTAGTGAATAAAAATGTAAAAAAGTGTAAAAATGTAGGAAAAATGTAAAGAAAATGTGAAAAAAATGTAAAAAAAAATGTAAAAAATGAAAGAAAAATGAAAAGAAAAATGAAAAAAATGAAAGAAAAATGAAAAGAAAAATGAAAAAAATGAAAGAAAAATGAAAAGAAAAATGAAAAAAATGAAAGAAAAATGAAAAGAAAAATGAAAAAAATGGAAAGAAAAATGAAAAGAAAAATGAAAAAAATGAAAGAAAAATGAAAAGAAAAATGAAAAAAATGGAAAGAAAAATGAAAAAAATGATTCATGAAAGCATACGATTTGTGTGTAAGCTGGAAAATGCCTAGTGTTGTTTGTAAATAGATGAAAAAGGAACCAATAGAATAACATGTCCAACAAGCATTCACCAAATAGCAGCTATAAGTAAGTCTGTGGACACACCAACCAAATGCTCTGATAGGTCCATTAAGATGTACCCACCCATTCCATAGGACTCAACCGTATCATTAAGCATCACCTGAGCTCGAGAAATAGCCCGGGGGCCAAATGCTCCTGACCAGTGCATCAATGCCAGATAACAATTGAGTCGCGCGCCAACCATATCATTGAGTAGCTCCTGAAGTAGGTAGAAACCGTCCGAGGACCATTAAGCCCACGTCTTAGACCAAGTGCTCATGAACACATATGTGAGGGCCACCTGTGAGGTTACCCAGAAAAAAAAGGGAACCAATAGAGAAAAACCACTTGAGTGATCCGGTTCAAGCGGCCAAGTAATACCTGAAATAGCTTAGTATCTCTGAAAGGCAAGATCACGGGATTAAGTAGATCATGGGCCTGAAGTAGGAACCAGAGGCACAAAAGAGCAAGAAGTGTTAGGGGTTTAGGGGGAAAGAATGGTCCTGAAGCTGGTAATGTAGGATCCGACATGCACCGGGTGACCCGAAATATCTGGGACAGACCGATTAATAGATAACCTGGCCGCTCTTGATCAGGGGACAAGCATAGATGGAAAGGCATAGTTAAAGGAAGAGATCATGCAGAGTTCATGGGGGCAATAGCCGCAGTCCCACTGACCCGTAATGAATATCCGTAGGGAGTAGTAGCCTATGTACAGAGACCCCAGTTATGGGCATAGTCCGAAGGTATAGCTTGAATGGCCCGAGAGTACATGACAGTGCAACATGACCCTGAATGTATAGATGTACTAGATAAATGTATGCCCGTATTACATATATATGAATATAGTACATGCATTAATATGTATTACCCATGAATAATGCATAGTATGGGGCATATAGGTTAATGTACAATAATACATAGCGGGGGGGGAAGGGGGGGGGGGGGGAAGAAATAACTAGTAGAGCTTGCTAGGGGAGTTTTTAGTTAATGAGTGGCAATAATGGCCCTTGCGGGCCGGAACTCTAAGAAGGGGGTAGCCTTCAGTCTTTGGTTTACAAGACCAATGTTTTTTATAAACTATTAGAGTATATTAGTGGTTGAGGAGTTTGTTTTCTAGGGCTCCAGTTAGAGGGAAGAGGGCTAGGAGGATGAGGAAGTAGGTAAGGGAAGCTAGTTGGCCAATGATAATGAAAGGGTGTTCTACTGGTTGGCTGCCGATTCATGTGAGGATGAGGAGGTTAGCGATTAGGGTTCAGAATAGGAGTTGAGATAGGGGTCGAAAGGTTATTGTGCGTTGTTTGGACTTATGGAGAAAGGGGATTAGGAATAGAATTAGTACGGAGGCGGCTAGGGCTAGTACTCCTCCTAGTTTGTTTGGAATTGAGCGTAGGATGGCATATGCAAATAGGAAGTATCATTCTGGTTTGATGTGTGGGGGTGTGGCTAGGGGGTTTGCTGGGGTGAAGTTTTCTGGGTCTCCAAGGAGGTTGGGTGAGAATAGGGCTAGGGTTATTAGTGGGAGTAGTATTAGTACGAATCCTAGGATATCTTTTAGGGAGAAGTATGGGTGGAATGGGATTTTATCACAGTTTGAGATAACACCTAGGGGATTATTTGAGCCAGATTCATGGAGGAAGGTGAGGTGGATTATAGTGAGGCCTGCAATTAAGAATGGAAGCAGGAAGTGTAGGGCAAAGAATCGGGTTAGGGTTGGGTTGTCTACCGAGAACCCCCCTCAAGCCCATTCTACGATAGTCTGCCCGATGTAGGGGATGGCTGAAAATAGATTAGTGATGACCGTAGCCCCTCAGAAGGATATTTGGCCTCATGGCAGGACATAGCCTACGAAGGCAGTTGCTATGAGGGTTAGAAGTAGAATGATTCCTGTATTTCAAGTTTCTTTGTACAGGTAGGAGCCGTAATAAAGTCCTCGGCCGATATGTAGGTAGATGCAGATAAAGAAGAACGATGCTCCGTTAGCATGTAGGTTTCGGATTAGTCAGCCGTATTGTACGTTTCGGCATGTGTGGGCTACGGATGAGAAGGCTAGGGTGGTGTCTGCAGTGTAGTGTGTTGCTAGTAGGAGGCCAGTTAGGATTTGCGTTAGCAGGCAGAGGCCTAGAAGGGACCCAAAGTTTCATCAGGTGGAGATGTTTGGGGGAGTGGGTAGGTCGATTAAAGAATTGTTGATTATTTTGAGAAGGGGATGGGATTTTCGGGGATTTGGGGCCATTGGTTGGTGGTTAGTGTGTTAGTAGGAGGATGATGAGGGTTGATAGGGCGAAGGTCCCTAGGTAGGGTTTGAGTAGTCCGGTGTGGAGGGGGGTTGAAGTTTTGGTTGCTGTAAGTTGGAGGTCGGCGAGTCCTTCAGGGCCTATTTTCTTGTACCAGGATAAATCGATTAGGTGGGAGGCAATTTTTTGTCCGTTGTTTAGGAGGGTTAGGGAGCTGAGGCGGTGCATTAGGGGGTTGAAGTACCCTAATATGGAGGAGAAGTTTAGGTACGTGGTTTGTTTTGGTTGAGTTAGGGCATGTGTCATGCTTGAGAGTTCTAGGGCTAGGACGATGCCTAGGATTGTAATGGTGATTGCAGCGGTTTTTGTGAGAGTGGGTATGGTTATTGGGGGTGTTTTTATAGGGGGGATGTAGGATGTGATGAGTAGGCCGGCTATGACGCTACCTAGGGCAAGTCGGGTGATTGGGTTAATGAGTGTTGGGGTGTTTTCATTTATAGGGGTGACTGTGATTGTGCGAGGGAATCCTGTTTGGACTAATAAGGTCATACGTAGGCTATATGCTGCTGTAAATGATGTTGCTAGGAGTGTTAGGAGGAGGGCCCAGGCGTTTAAATAGGAGGTGTTTAGGCTTTCGATGATTGGGTCTTTTGAGTAGAATCCTGCTAAGAATGGTGTCCCTATTAGGGCCAGATTTCCGATGGTTAGGCAGGTGGTGGTTGTTGGGAGTGTTTTTGGGAGGCTTCCTATTTTTCGGATGTCTTGTTCTCCGTTGAGGGCGTGGATAATTGACCCTGAGCAGAGGAATAACATGGCTTTGAAGAAGGCATGTGTTGAGATATGGAAGAAGGCTAGTTGGGGAAGATTTAGTCCGATAGTAACTATTATTAATCCGAGCTGGCTGGATGTGGAGAAGGCAATGATTTTTTTAATGTCGTTTTGTGTGAGGGCGCAGATAGCGGCAAATAGTGTGGATAAAGCTCCTAGGCAGAGGCATAGGGTGAGGGCGGTTTGGTTGGAGGAGAGTAGGGGATGGGTACGGATGAGTAGGAAGATTCCGGCTACTACTATAGTGCTGGAGTGGAGTAGGGCGGAGACTGGAGTTGGACCTTCTATGGCAGCAGGGAGTCATGGGTGGAGGCCAAATTGGGCGGATTTTCCTGTGGCTGCTAGGATGAGGCCTAGGAGGGGGAGAGTTGGGGTTTGGTTGGGGGAGAGGGCTTGTTGGAGTTCTCAGGTATTTGTTGTTGAGGCCAGATATGCTATGCTTAGGATAAGACCGATGTCCCCGATTCGGTTGTAAAGTACGGCTTGTAGAGCAGCTGTGTTGGCTTCTGCACGACCTTGTCATCAGCCAATTAGTAGGAAGGACATGATTCCGACTCCCTCTCAGCCGATGAATAGGAGGAACATATTATTGGCGATTGTTAGAGTAAGTATAGCGATTAGGAATATTAGGAGGAGGGAGAAGAATTTTGTAATGTGTGGTTCTGATGTTATATATCATGAGGTAAATTGGAGAATTGATCATGTTACAAATAGGGCGATGGGGAAGAATATTATGGAGTACTGGTCGATTTTAAAGCTGAGGGGGATTTTGAAGTTTATAATGAATTTTCATTCTCAGTGGGAGATAATGCTTTCTGATCCTGAGTACATGAAGAGGGATATTGGCACTAGGCTGGTTAGGAAAGCAGTTTTGATGGTGTGTGTAATAGAGGTGGGGGAGAGTGTGGAGGTAGTCGGGAGAAGTGGAAGAATGAGTGGTGTGAGAATGATTGATAATGTAAGGAGTATGAAGGTGTTGAGGAGTAGAGTTGTTTCCACTACTTTTACTTGGATTTGCACCAAGATGGATGGTTCCTAAGACCAGTGGATTGCTGTTATCCTTTAAAAGTTAAGGGGACCGAGGTTTTAGACTCGGATGCAGGAATTAGCAGTTCTTGCTGGTTGAACTTCCCCTCGGCAGGTAAGAAGGGTCTAACTTCTATTTTTAGGATCACAGCCTAATGTTTGGGTTGAAACTATATCTGCATAAGGGTATTCCTGAGATTATTTCTGGTTTAAGGATTAGGAGAAGTAAGGGGGTAATGTGGAGAGTTATTAGGAGGTGTTCTCGTGTACTTGAATTTTGCAGCGAAGTGATGTGGGTTGGTAGTGCGCCTCGTTGGGTTATTAGTAGTATGAATAAGGTATATGAGGCGGTTAGTAGGGTTGCAGTTCCTGTTAGAATAATGGTGAGGGTAGATCAGTTGAATAGTGCAGTTATGATGGTTAGTTCTGCTATTAGGTTCGTGGTTGGTGGTAGGGCTATGTTTGTAAGGTTGGCTAGTAGTCATCAGGTGGCTATAAGTGGCAGGAGGGGTTGTAGACCTCGTGTTAGTAGTAGAATTCGGCTATGTGTGCGTTCGTAGGTTGTGTTCGCCAAACAGAATAGTATTGAGGAGGTGAGGCCGTGGGAAATTATTAGGATTATTGCTCCTGAGAATGATCAGTGGGTTTGGAGGATACTTGCAGCGATGACTAGGCCTATGTGGCTTACGGAGGAGTAGGCAATGAGGGATTTTAGGTCAGTCTGGCGCAAGCAGATTGAGCTGGTTATTAGTGCGCCTCAGAGGGCAAGGGTGAGGAAGGGGTAGTGAAGATGTGGTGGGAGGGGGCCAATTAGGAGGGTTAGGCGCATAATGCCATAACCTCCTAGTTTCAGGAGTAGGGCGGCGAGTAGTATAGATCCTGCGATTGGAGCCTCTACATGGGCTTTGGGGAGTCATAGGTGAAGTCCGTAGAGGGGAGCTTTTACTATAAATGCTATTAGTAGTGCTAGGCTTAGTAGGAGGTCAGTTCAGGAGTCGGTGAGGGTAGGATGGGACAGTTTAAGCATTGTGAGGTGAAGCGTACCGATATGTGTGTGGAGATATAGGACTGTAACTAGTAGTGGTAGGGAGCTGATGAGGGTATAGAATATTAGATAAATGCCTGCGCTTAGGCGTTCTGGCTGACTTCCCCAGCGTGTGATTAGGATTAGGGTGGGAATTAGAGTTGCTTCGAATGTGATATAAAATAGTATTAGTTCGGTGGCTGAGAATGCTAGGAGGAGGAGGGGTTGTACTGTGGTTAAAGTGGTAATAAAGATCCGTTTGCGGATTGGTGGTTCATGTTGTAGGTGGTTTTGGCTTGCCAAGAGTATAAGTGGAAGCAGTCAGCAAGATAGGACTAGTAGGGGGGATGAGATTTGGTCAGTGCTTATTCATTGGGTGAGGGTTTTGTGAGGGAAGTATGTGGGGAGTAGTCAGTGGAGGCTGATGGTAGCAATTAGGAGGCTGTGAGTGGTAGTGTTAGTCCATAGGAATTTTTGGGGGGATAAGAGGGCTATGGGGAGGAGTATGGTTGTTGGGAGAAGGACTTTTAGCATTGTAAGAGGTTTAGGTTGTGTAGGTGGTCGGATCCATGAGTTCGTGTAGAGGCAACTAATATTGCTAGGCCGGCACCCGCTTCGCAGGCGGAAAATGTTAGTATGAATACGGGAGTTAGGGTGATAGAGGTTATTTGGGTTTCGACGGGTCAGATGGATAGGGCGATGTATATGGAAAGTATTATGCTTTCTAGACACAGTAGGGCAGAGATTAGGTGGGTTCGGTGGAAGGCTAATCCCAAGCAGCTTAAGGTGAAGGAGGAGTAGAAGCTTAGGTGGGGAAGTGACATGGAGAGAGGCATAGGGTCGATCTATGATTTGTTGAGTCGAAATCAACTGTCTTAGTTAGACTACCTTTCTGGGCTTATTCGGCTCATTCTAGGCCTCCTTGAAGTCATTCGTAGATTAGCCCTAGTGTGAGGAAGGAAATGATAATGAAGGCTCAAGTTAGGGTAGTGGTGGGTGATTGTAGTTGGACAGCTCATGGCAGTGGGAGTAGGAGTGCAATTTCTAGGTCGAATAGTAGGAATAGGATGGCTACTGAGGAAGAATCGGATTGAGAATGGTAGTCGGGCGGACCCAAGGGGGTCGAAGCCACATTCGTATGGGGATAGTTTTTCTGAGTCGGGGTTTGTTTGGGCAAGTCAGAGGTTCAATGTAATTAGGGTGGTGCTTAGGGTAAGAGATAGTGTGAGTATGAAGGTAACTATGTTGATTGCTCTTCTCTGGGGTTGCACCAGATTTTATAGATTGGAAGTCAATTGTAATTAGTATACTAGAAGAGCAGGATCCTCATCAGTAGATGGTTATGTAGAGGAATAGTCAGATAACGTCTACGAAGTGTCAGTATCAGGCGGCTGCTTCGAATCCGAAGTGGTGGTTGGATGTAAAGTGGAAGTTAATTAGACGCAGGAGGCAGACGGATAGGAAGGACGATCCAATGATCACATGTAGTCCGTGGAAGCCTGTAGCGACGAAGAAAGTTGAGCCATATACGCCATCGGCGATTGAAAATGGGGCTTCGTAGTATTCTATTGCCTGTAGTGCTGTAAAGTAGAAGCCTAGGAGGATGGTTAGGGTGAGGGCATGGACTGCTTGTTTTCGGTTGCTCTCTATGATGCTATGGTGTGCCCATGTTACGGTGACGCCTGAGGCGAGGAGGATTGCTGTGTTTAGTAGAGGTACTTCTAGGGGGTTAAGGGGATTGATTCCCGTTGGAGGTCACTGTCCGCCTAGTTCAGGGGTGGGGGCTAGGCTGGAGTGGAAAAATGCTCAGAAGAAGCCTAGGAAGAAGAATGCTTCGGAGGTAATGAATAGAATTATTCCGTATCGTAGGCCTTTTTGGACGGTAGGAGTGTGGTGGCCTTGGAATGTGCTTTCTCGTACAATGTCCCGTCACCATTGTAGTATGACCAGTAGTATAGAGAGGATGCCTAGAGCCAGGAGCTGGGAGGAGTTGTAGTGGAATCATATAATGAGTCCTGAGGTAGTGAGTAGGGCGGCTGCTGCGCCGAAGATGGGTCAGGGGCTGGGATCTACTATGTGATAGGAGTGTGCTTGGTGGGCCATTAGATGTTTTCTTGTAGGTATAAGCTTAGGAGTAGGACGAAGACATAGGCTTGGATTATGGCTACTGCAATTTCTAGAATGGTCAGTAGTAGCAGGATTAGTGCGGTTAGGGCGGATACTGTTGGGAGGATTGGAAGTAGTGCGGTAGTAGCAGTAGAGATGAGTTGGATTAGTAGGTGTCCTGCTGTTAGGTTTGCTGTAAGGCGGACTCCTAGGGCTAGGGGTCGGATAAGCAGGCTAATTGTTTCAATTAGGATTAGGGCGGGGATTAGTGGCGTTGGGGTTCCTTCAGGCAGGAGGTGGCCTAAGGATGTTGTAGGCTGGTTTCGTAATCCTGTGAGGAGGGTAGCTAGTCAGAGGGGGAAGGCAAGAGCTATGTTTATTGATAGTTGGGTAGTTGGGGTGAATGTATATGGTAGTAGTCCTGACAGGTTGATTATAAGTAGTAGAGTTATTAGTGAGGTTAGGATTAGGGCTCATTTATGTCCCCCTTTATTTAGGGGTAATATTAGTTGTTTTGTGGTTAGGTGAATGAATCATAGTTGGAGTGTGGAGAGGCGGTTAGTGATTCATCGGTTAGTGGGTGAAGGGAGGAGTAGGGTTGGGAGTAGTATTGAGATTAGGATGAGTGGGATGCCTAGGAGGTGGGGGCTTGTGAATTGGTCGAAGAAGCTTAGGTTCATGGTCAGTTTCAGGGGAAGATATGGGTGGTTGTAGTAGTCTTGCTGGATGGGCTGTTAGTAGGAATGAAGGGTAGAATTTTGGGTTGCATGACTAGTGTGAAGATTAATCATGTTGATAGTAGGGTGAGGAATCATGGGGCTGGGTTTAGTTGTGGCATATCATTAAGGAGGATTAGTGGCCCTCTGTTTCTAGCTTAAAAGGCTAGTGCTGTTGCATAGCTTCTTAATGATTAGGAAGATATGAGGGAAGATCAATGCTCGAAGTGGGTTAAGGGGGTGGATTCTACTACGATTGGTATGTAGCTGTGATTGGCCCCGCAGATTTCTGAGCATTGACCGTAGAAGACCCCAGGTCGGGTAGTAATGAATGATGTTTGGTTTAGTCGTCCTGGAATTGCATCGGTCTTGACGCCTAATGCAGGAATTGCTCAGGCGTGGAGTACATCGTTGGCTGTGACAATGATGCGGATAGGAGACTCTATTGGGATGATCACGCGATGGTCAACTTCTAGTAGCCGAAAATGTCCTAGTGGGAGGTCTGTTGTGGGGGTTATGTAGGAGTCGAATGTTAGGTCTTTGAAGTCCGTGTACTCATAAGTTCAGTACCATTGGTGGCCGATGGCTTTTAGTGTAAGGTCTGGTTCGTTGATTTCATCTATTATGTACAGGATTTGTAGGGATGGGAGGGCTAGTATGATGAGGACGATTGCTGGTAGGATTGTTCAGATCAGTTCGATTTCTTGGGCATCTACGGTATTTGAGGATAGTTTTTCTATTAATATGAGCGTTAGGAGGTACAGGACTAGGCTGCAAATTGCTAATGCAACTATCAGGGCGTGGTCGTGGAATTCAACGAGTTCTTCTATGATTGGGGATGAGGCGTCTTGGAAGCCGAATTGTGAATGATTGGCCATGGTGGGGTGTGCAGGGTTTTCACCTGCAATTTAGTCTTGACAAGGCTATATAATTGTTTTATTAACACCCCATAGGAGAAAGAAGCATAGATGGTTAGATGCGGCTGGCTTGAAACCAGTGTACGGGGGTTCGATTCCTTCCTTTCTTGGACTTGGACGAAGGCTGGTTCTTCGAAGGTATGGTATGGGGGTGGACAGCCGTGGATTCATTCAACGTTGGTTGTGATTAGTTCAGGTTGTGAGACTTTTCGTTTTGAGGCGAAGGCTTCTCAGATAATGAATATTAGTATGATTGCGGCTGTTATTGAGATTAGTGAGCCGATAGAGGATAGGGTATTTCACAGGGTGTAAGCATCTGGATAGTCTGAGTATCGTCGAGGTATTCCGGCGAGGCCTAGGAAGTGTTGTGGGAAAAAGGTCAGGTTTACTCCTGTAAATATAACTCCAAAATGGGCCTTGGCTCATGTAGGGTGAAGGGTGAATCCTGTTAGCAGTGGGAATCAGTGGGTGAATCCTGCTAGGATGGCAAAAACGGCCCCTATGGAGAGAACGTAGTGGAAGTGGGCGACAACGTAGTATGTGTCGTGTAGGGCGATGTCTAGTGAGGAGTTTGCTAGGACAATTCCTGTCAGGCCTCCAATGGTGAATAGGAAGATGAAGCCTAGAGCCCATAGTATTGGAGGGTCTCATTTGATGGTTCCTCCGTGGAGTGTTGCTAACCAGCTGAAGACTTTAATGCCGGTTGGAATAGCGATGATTATGGTGGCGGACGTAAAGTATGCTCGGGTATCTACGTCCATTCCTACTGTGAATATGTGGTGGGCTCATACAATGAAACCTAGGAATCCGATTGATAGTATAGCTCATACTATTCCTATGTAGCCGAACGGCTCTTTTTTGCCTGCGTAGTATGTGACCACGTGGGAGATAATTCCGAAGCCGGGGAGAATTAGGATGTAGACTTCTGGGTGTCCGAAGAATCAGAAAAGATGTTGGTATAGGATGGGGTCGCCTCCGCCGGCAGGATCAAAGAACGTTGTGTTGAGGTTTCGGTCTGTGAGTAGTATGGTGATGCCAGCAGCTAGGACTGGGAGTGAGAGTAGTAGTAAGACAGCAGTAATGAGGACTGATCATACAAATAGGGGTGTCTGGTATTGGGAGAGGGCTGGAGGTTTTATGTTGATGGCAGTTGTGATAAAGTTAATTGCCCCTAGAATGGATGAAATTCCGGCTAGGTGTAGGGAGAAGATGGCTAAGTCCACCGAGGCTCCGGCATGGGCTATGTTGCCAGCTAGAGGAGGGTAGACGGTTCATCCGGTGCCAGCTCCTGCTTCTACGGTTGAGGAGGCCAATAGGAGTAGGAAGGATGGGGGGAGTAGTCAGAAGCTTATGTTGTTTATGCGAGGGAAAGCTATGTCGGGGGCACCAATTATGAGTGGGACAAGTCAGTTTCCGAACCCTCCGATTATAATGGGTATGACTATGAAGAAGATTATTACGAAAGCGTGTGCAGTGACGATTACATTGTAGATTTGGTCATCGCCTAGGAGTGTGCCTGGCTGACCGAGTTCTGCGCGAATGAGTAGGCTGAGGGCGGTGCCGATTATACCAGCTCAGGCGCCGAAGATTAGATATAAGGTGCCGATGTCTTTGTGGTTAGTTGAGAATAGTCATCGATTGATAAATGTCACAGGTAAGATGGCTGAGTGTTTAAGCGTTAGGCTGTAGTCCTTTTTACAGGGGTTTAATTCCCCTTCTTATCGACCTTGTAGTGAAGTTCATGGTGAGTTGCAAACTCATCGATGCGCATTAAGGATGTGCCAGGGTCTTAGGTAGAAGCTCGCTGGTTGGGGCACCTAGCTGTTAACTAGGGTTTTATGGGATCAAGGCCCATCTATCTAGATAAGGTCCTAGCTTAATTAAAGTGTCTGAGTTGCATTTAGAGGATGCAGGGTAGTGTCCTGCGGGCCTTAGCAGAAACTAAGAGGGTTTAACTCTTATTTAAGGCTTTGAAGGCCTTCGGTTTAGGTAGTTATCCTAAGTTTCTAAGCGATGGTTAGGATTAGGGGGGAGAGTGGTAGAATTAGTGTAGACAGGGTGGCGAGGATGGCGGTTGTAGTGCTTGTTGGCTTAGTGAAATGTCAGTGTTTTATGTGGTTTGTAGTGTTGGGGGGTAGTGTGATTGTTGAGTGGTATGCGAGGCGGAGATAGAAGAATAGTCCTAGGAGGGAGAGGATGGCCAGGATTGTGGCTGTTGTGGTTGTTTCCTGTTTGGTTAGTTCTTGGAGGATAACTCATTTAGGTAGGAAACCTGTTAGTGGGGGAAGCCCTGCCAGGGAGAGTAGGACTAGTATGAGGGTTGCGTTTAGTGTAGGAGATTTTGTCCAGGATGTTATCAGTGTGGTTAGTTTTAGGGTCTTAGTTGAGTTGAGGGTGAGGAATACGGCAGCGGTCGTCAGGGTATATAAGTAGAAGGTTAGGAGGGCGAGTTTGGGGCTGTAGATGAGGACCGCGGTTATTCATCCTAGGTGGGCAATGGATGAAAAGGCTAGGATCTTTCGGAGTTGTGTTTGGTTTAGGCCTATTCACCCCCCAAGGGCTACGGAAGCGATAGCTAGGGTGGTTAGTAGTGTTGGGTTGAGTGAGTGGGTAGTTAGGAGGAGGAGGACAGTTGGGGGGAATTTTATTATTGTGGAGAGGAGTAGGGCGGTAGTTAGAGACGAGCCTTGTAGTACTTCTGGGAATCAGAAGTGGAAGGGCACTAGTCCGAGTTTTATTGCGATTGCTACTGTTAGGAGCAGGGAGGAGATAGGATAGGTTAGTTGGGTGATGTCTCACTGGCCTGTAGATCATGCATTTGTTATACTTGAGAATAGGAGGAGGGTAGAGGCTGTTGCTTGTACTAGGAAGTACTTAATTGTGGCTTCGATGGCTCGGGGGTGATGGGATTTTGAGATGAGCGGGATGATGGCGAGGGTGTTGAGCTCTAACCCGGCTCAGGCTATCACTCAATGAGTGCTTGAGATTGTGATGGTTGTGCCTAGGATTAGGGTTAGGGAGGTGATTAATTGCGTGTGGGGGTTCATTAGCAGAGGAAGGAGTTGAACCATCATTTTCGGGGTATGGGCCCGATAGCTTTGTTAGCTGACCCTGCTAGAAAATAATATAAAGGAAGTATGGAGGGTTTTGATCTCTTCTGTGTAGGTTCGATCCCTACTTTTCTAAGGTTTTAAGGTCTTAGGAAATGAGAGGATTAGTGTACCTCTATGTTCACTTTATCATAGTGACCCTTTGCATTCAGGCACATTTCCTTAGGCAAGGGGGTACTCCTGCGTAGGAGGTTGGTATGCTAATGTGCCAGAGACATAGTGCTAGAGTTAGGGGTAGGAAGTTCTTTCAGAGGAGGTGTATGAGTTGGTCGTAGCGGAAGCGTGGGTAGGAGGCGCGGATTCATAGAAAGCCGGAGGAGAGGAGTAGGATTTTTGTTGCTAGAGCTATAGTGAATAGTTGTGGAGGGAGGTTTAAGGAACTTGGATTTAGGAATAAAATTGTAGTCAGTGTGTTTATCAGTATGATGTTTGCGTATTCAGCTAGGAAGAACAGGGCGAATGGCCCTGCAGCGTATTCCACGTTAAAGCCTGAGACCAGTTCAGATTCTCCTTCTGTGAGGTCGAATGGAGCTCGGTTTGTTTCGGCTAGTGTTGAGATGTATCATATTATTGTAAGGGGCCAGGAGGAGAAAATAAGGTAGAGAGGCTCTTGGGTAGTAGTGAGAGTATGTAAGGTGTAGTTGCCGCTTAGAAGGATTACGGATAGGAGGATGATAGCTAATGTGACCTCGTAGGAAATAGTTTGTGCTACTGCCCGGAGTGCTCCGATTAGGGCATATTTTGAGTTTGAAGCCCACCCGGATCATAAGATTGAATATACTGCTAGGCTTGATATGGCTAGGAGAAAAAGTAGCCCTAGATTTAAATCGGCAAGGGAGAAAGGTAGAGGGAGGGGGATTCAAATGGTTAGTGCCAGGAGGAGGGCTAGTATGGGTGTTATGGTGAATAGGAGGGGGGAGGATGTAGAGGGGCGGATGGGCTCTTTGATGAACAGCTTTACGCCGTCAGCCACAGGCTGAAGGAGTCCGAAGGGTCCTACGATGTTTGGGCCTTTTCGGGCTTGTATATAACTTAGGATTTTTCGTTCTACTAGTGTGAGGAAGGCTACGGCAATTAGAATTGGAATTGCGTAGGACAGGGTTATGGCAAGGTGGGTTAGGGTGGAGGATTTAGTCATTGATGGTGGAGCTAGGGAGAGGACTTGAACCTCTGGGTAAAGGGCTTAAGCCTTTTGCATTTACCGGGCTCTGCCACGCTAGCGGCCCTTTTCTAGGGTTTGGAGTTTGTGTGGGGATTCCTTTTATAATTTAGTTGAATTCATTACTTAGGGAGAAGGCATACCTATAGCATTGGCCTTACTTTCTCGGTCCTTTCGTACTAGGGAAAGTATTACATAGATAGAAACCGACCTGGATTGCTCCGGTCTGAACTCAGATCACGTAGGACTGTTAATCGTTGAACAAACGAACCCTTAATAGCGACTGCACCATTAGGATGTCCTGATCCAACATCGAGGTCGTAAACCTCTCCGTCGATAGGGGCTCTTAGGAGAGATTGCGCTGTTATCCCTGGGGTAGCTTAGTCCATTGATCAATTTCTATTGGATCTGGTTACTATTAGTACGTTGAGAGGTTGCTCTTGGTTAAGGGATGTGTTCTTATTTTTGGAGGTTTTTCTTTTCTCCAAGGTCGCCCCAACCGAAAAATGCAGGCCAGCATAAGTTTTAGTTGTAAACCTGGTAGGTGTGTATTTGTGTGTAGTGGCTGCTGATTTTTAAGTTCCACAGGGTCTTCTCGTCTTATGTGCTTATCCCTGCTTTTGCACAGGGAGATCAATTTCACTGACTATCTGTAAGAGACAGTTAAGGCCTCGTTTAGCCATTCATACAAGTCCCGATTTATGGGACAATTGATTGCGCTACCTTCGCACGGTTAGGATACCGCGGCCGTTGAACCGAGGGTCACTGGGCAGGCATCACCTTCAATACTCGGTTTGCTGAAGGCTATGTTTTTGGTAAACAGTCGGGTCTTAGGTTTGCCTAGTTCCTTTTACGGATTTTAGTCTTTCTAGTGGGCGCTCCTGTGTTGGGTTAACAGGGTGGTTTTAATGTGTAGGCTTGTTGAGGTTGTGGTATTAATTAGGTGCTGTTAATAATGTGGTGATGTAAGTTTGCGCTTGAGAGGAGATGGTCCTGGTTACTCATTCTAGCATTGATTCTCCTATTGTGATAGGTTAGCCTGTTAGTGGGGAGGGAGTCATGTTGTTCTTATATCTTTGGGGGGGAGCTTTGACGCACTCTTTGTTGGTGGCTGCTTAAAGGCCAACAGACTAGGGAAGATGGGTTATATTATCCGCTGTAAGAGGTTGTATCCTTATTTTAAAGGAGCTGTTCCTCCTTTAAATTACTCTTAATTCGCTACGTGCGAGGGTTAGTTAGGGTCCTTGGAGGGGAATTAAGGGTGAACTTAGATTCGTTTTACAGGCAACCAGCTATCACCCAGCTCGGTTGGCTTTTCACCTCTACTAGTAGGTCGTCCCACTCTTTTGCTACAGAGACGGGTTCGCTCGGGGGTAGCTGCCTACAAGTAGCTCGCTTGGGTTTCGGGAGGGCAAGCTTAAATTCGTTTTGCTTGGTTATTCTTGCTAAACCATGATGCAAGAGGTACAAGGGCTTATCTTTGCTGTGTGTTGCTTGGGGTTTCATTATTATTTCATCTTTCCCTTACGGTACAGAATCTCTATTGCACTGGAGGAGCTTTTCTATCACCTATACTAAGCTAAAGAGAATGTTTTAGTTTGTGGGTGGGGGTAATTTTTAGTTAACGGGTAAATGACTGGTTAGGCTAGAGTTTGGCTTCAGGACGACCTAGGAAGTGGAAGGTATCTTTCAGGTGTAAGCTGAGTGCTTTGTATTATAGCTACGCCCTGATATTCTAAGTGCACCTTCCGGTACACTTACCTTGTTACGACTTGCCTCATCTTTGGCATATTAAGTCATTAGCTATGGGAGTTATAGCCTGCGAGGAGGGTGACGGGCGGTATGTACGTGCCTCAGGGCCAGCTTAAATAGGGCTTTATTATCCTAATTTACTGCTAAATCCGCCTTCGGGGGGTTATTTCATACCCCCTTCCGTATGGTTTTCTATCTTAGAAAATGTAGCCCATTTCTTCCACTTCGTGAGCTATACCTTGACCTGTCTTTTTAGCGGGTGCAGCTATTGAGCCCACTATTAGGCTTTCAGAGGAGGTGGGCTGGCGACGGCGGTATGTAGGCTGTTTGGGCTAGGAGTGGTGGGGTGTAGCGTGGGTTATCGATTACAGAACAGGCTCCTCTAGGTGGGTTTGGGGCACCGCCAAGTCCTTAGAGTTTTAAGCGTTTGTGCTCGTAGTTCTCAGGCGAATACTTTGGTAAGGTAAGTATTAAGATTTAGGGCCAGGCATAGTGGGGTATCTAATCCCAGTTTGAGCCCTGGCTTTCGCGGGGTTTAGTCAGTCGGTGGGAGCTAGGGTCGTTTTAGGGATGGCTTTAGAGCGCATCTTGGGCTTATGACAGCTTAGTTGCGATTTAACCCTAGGTGCTTAGATAGTAAGTACCCGCTCTTTACGCCGCATGCTGTTAGCTTGGGTCTCTTGTATGGCCGCGGTGGCTGGCACAAGATTTACCAACCCTGAAGTGTGCTATAGCTAAGTCAAGTTTACACTTATTGCTTAATGTTAATTACTGCTGAGTACCCGTGGGGGTGTGGCTGAGCAAGGCGTCTTGGGCTACAGTTGAGTGGGTGTGCCTGATGCCAGCTCCTGTCATCTTAGTAAGAGATTGAGGGCATTTACACTGGAGTGCGGATACTTGCATGTATATACCTAGCACGAGTTAACAGTAAGGTTAGGACTAAGTCTTTTTGTCCATGGGCGACGTGTAGTGGCCATCTTGGCATCTTCAGTGCCATGCTTTGCCATAAGCTACGGGGAC